GCACTGGACGCCCCCCCCCAAAAATGGGTACTTTCGGGTCGGGGGAATTCAAGAATAGACGCCTGTTGGCATTCCAGCCTCCCTTCTCCTTTCGGGGCCTATCCGAAAGAGAATCCAGTACTTCTTGGTCGTGAATATCTGAATGAATAGGACGAGCGACCCCGTGGATACCTTTGCTTCGGAACAAAACAATTCGGTCAACCGGAATGTGTATTATCCCTATAGGGTATTTTATTTAGTTATTCAGTCAAACCAATGATTCGTTATTGGAGCAGATAGCAACTTTCATCAGACATGCGCATTTTTTATTTTACAATGGATTTACATCTTTCATTAATGGAAATTTGTTTATGTAGTGAGTAATAGGCTCTGGTTGTTCGCTGTTCAAGAATTCTTGTTTAGGCCGTTCATACCATCCATACATAGTGTTTTGATCTAAGATTTCAATTCTTCCATGTTTCAGCAGTAGCATATTGTTCCATGGAGCTAAGGTCCGAAATGTGGAAAAAACAAGTATTTCCACGACTCTACCGCCCAGTCAATTCTGTTCCACTTAATCCCTCTTTCATGGCCACATATCTTTACGGCTAAAGAATGCGAAATCTTTCTCCTGTTACATGAATCCAATTTTCAGTTCATCCGGGAAAATCCATCTTTTTCGAAACAATGTCTTTGTCATTTGATCCAATAGCCTTCCGTTAGATAGGAACAGGTTTGATAAGTACTGATAACTCGCGGATTGAATATTAGAACGGAAAGATCTATTATATAATGAACTAATGTTTCTAAGCCGTCTCCGTCTCTGGCGATTAATAAAAAATTCGAAGTACTTTTCTTTCGCTTTCTTGCGAAACCCGCGTTTATATAGAGTCTCCCTTTGGGAAGTCAGAAGAAGCCCCTTTGACATCTCTTCATCTGCAAAGAATTCTCGATGTGAAAACAGAAAGACAGAAAGCTCATCGTTGAATATGTAAAAGAGTGGATCTCCAGGGTCCCAAATGAATTGGCCTTTTCGAAAAAACACTTGTTCTTTGGAAGATCTATCTCGTCCCGGGTACTCCATGGTTTCACTCTGCAAGAACTCCCAATCATTCTCTTGAAGCTCATCCTCTTCATCATATCCATCATCCCCTTCACCATAAAATGCATAATCAAAATATTCATCATTAACTTCATCAGAAATGATCGGCTTGCCCCGAAATGACCTGGCCCAATAGGGAAATTCCAATTCATTGGGCCTTTCGATCCAATCAAATAGAAAGCCCAAAGGTTGCCATATTCTAGGAGCCCAAACTATGTGATCGACTACATCCTCCGCTAACTGTTGCGGGTCGGTGCCTTCTGCCCATTCTTTAAACTCCGATTCATAGAGAAATCTACGATCAAAGATAGAACGAGATCCATTTTCCATCATCTCTAAGGGATTCCTTGGTTCGGGCCGAAGAAGCGAGGATCCCACCAGAGCGCCTTCTACTACTTCTAATAGGCCATCAACTAGATCAGAATCCGTCTCAACGAGTCTATAAGAAGTGATCCAAATTTTTTCATCGGGTCCGGGTAGAGACCAAAGATCTTGAGCGACCGATCCGGCAGAACAACTCAAAAGATAAAGAAGTATCGTTAATTTATTCATGCTCGTTCCAAGTTCGAAGAACCATTTGTACAAATAAGGATCCCCTTCGTAACATGATTGCTTCTTCATATAGATAGATATAGGATCTATAAGGCAGCAATTATTTATAAGTACATTTTGTGCAACAGCCCTTCCTATCTGATAGAAAAGGATCCCATGATCCGGAACCGGTCTTACATGGGCTCGCAACTCCCAAGTTTGTCTATGAAGAGCAAATCTAATTGTATTAGTGTCTATAATGGATTTCTTCTGTGTAATACTAATCGATAGGGCCTCATTGGTAATTGCTACAAGATCTCGTGCATTGTAACCCATGGCTATGGACCCGAATCCATATCCATTAGTATGGAACATTTTCTTTTCCAAGTGAAATCCCCTAGTATATGAAAGGGTGAAAACGTGCTTTCGTTGTTGTGGAATAAGAAGCCTTCGTATCTTAATGCATGTATTTAATTTATTCGGAGCTATTAGAGCGGGATCCACTTTTTGGGGAATATGAGTCGAAGCAATAACAAGAATATCTCTAGTGGACCGTCTTTCACTATCCCCGGAGAGAGAGTTCCATAATAAACCGAGGGACTCCGACTCATCCACATACAGATCATGAATGTTTGGAATCCATACTATGCAAGGAGACATTGTTCTTGCCAATTCGAATTGCAAGTTGATAGAAGCTAGGTCTATTTCCAACTCGACGATATACCTAAGTATCTCATCATCCACCGTATACTCCTCCCTCAGCTCCGGGTCCGAGTCCAAGTTCGAATAAATATAGTCACGATCATCAATATCGTCCCCATCTTTAAGCGCATACATATATTCCTTAGCAGGATCGCTATCATCATCAATACCACCAATATCCACATC